TACTGGTAATAATATCAGCAAAAGAACGTTCTCCTGTGCTTCCAGACATGTTGAGCTCCGCATATTCTTGTACAGTCGGGGGGGTCGATTCCGTAAAAGATGAAATCAGTAAATGGAAATTCACTGAAATCAAATCTTTGTGAGATCGTCAATATTGTACCAAGGGTGTCTTTAGAGTATACCGAATCAGTATAGCGATCCTTCTTCTGACACAGCAATGCAATTTCACAATCAGTATCGAAATGAAGTGTTAGATAATTTCTTTATTCTTTTCTTGTTGCGTGTCGATCTAGAATTTTGTACCATTAAATATAAAGTTACTAAAATTACCTATAGTATAGGGGTTTCCTCATTATTGGCTTTGGACTCGAAACTGAAGATCAGGTAAAATGTAAATACAACGGGTTGTTTTCCAATAATTTTTGAAGGAGCTTATCATATTCTCACGGTTCAATTAGATGTAACATCTAAAGAAAAGATATCCTTTTTGTGGTTGTAGAATTTTTTTTAAGAATTGGTTAGTCGCCCAGTACTAATAGTAGATAGTATTTCATGAAAAAAAGAGAACAACGAATAAATAAAAGAATAATCAATATTTGCGATGCACGCGTTGTTATATTAGACCCAAACAAAGGGGATCCTTCTTGACCTAATTACAAGGAGGGAGCTTAGGGATATGAAAGGACAAAATGTAAAACCGAGTTTTGATTGATCTGGTCATGTGATACTTTTTTTCTTTTCAATCGCGAAATTATGTGAATGAACCACTACTGAGTTCACTGGTCGTTCGAAAAAAATAATGGATTCGATATTTTGATACAATAAAAAACGATCCAAATTCTTTTTCAATTTTATTCCAAAAGAAAGTTTCATTTTTGAATGAAGTTATAAAAAAAGTTCGTAATTATTACCTTATTTAGATTTCGAATTTGGAATATTCTATATATACATATATTAGTTATATACGTATATTAGTTTATTCAACTCAAGAGTTGACCAACGAATCTGTTGATTCGAAATTGCGGGATGCGTAAATGTCCCAGATGCTGAATTGATTTCTTACTTCTGTTACTTTGTTTTTGTTAATATCATCTATAATACTTGATGAATCAAATCAAAAACTTTCAATTGAACTTATCCTTTCAATTGGAACTTATCCTTTCAATTGGTTGGTATTTTTGCCTATCCTCGTATCTTTCAAAAATGGAAACTTAGGGAAGTACTTTCTAAACATATGTAGAAAAAGAACATATTTCATTTAGCCTTTTCATGCCTACTATAACTAGTTATTTCGGTTTTCTACTAGCAGCTTTGACTATAACCTCAGCTCTATTTATCGGCTTGAGCAAGATACGACTTATTTGAAATTAATTAAATGAACAATTCATACAAAAATCTTTCTGTGATAGTTCATATATTCTATAGTTCCTTACCGTATCAATTTCCAATTTTTGGTCATTGAGATTTAGAGTCAATACGGATTACTATTTATATTTAAGCATAGATATTACCTCCCCTTTCCCCTCTCAAACAAATTGAAATGATTGAAGTTTTTCTATTTGGAATCGTCTTGGGTCTAATTCCTATTACCTTGGCTGGATTATTTGTAACTGCATATTTACAATACAGACGTGGTGATCAGTTGGAACTTTGATTAATTAACATCCCTTTTTTGATTGACCTCCTACTTCCTTTAATTCGCGGGAGGTCAAAATTAGATTGGTTTCATTTTTTCGGTGGTAATTTTCGACCTAGCGCGACTAACAAGAACACAGAATCACGCTCTGTAGGATTTGAACCTACGACATCGGGTTTTGGAGACCCACGTTCTACCGAACTGAACTAAGAGCGCTTTATTATCACAATGAATATTTTGTGATCCCAATACGTCTTGCATATATACTATCATAAAATTAAAGATTTTTTATGTATATCCAATTTTCTTTTAATCGATCTCAATTGATCCCCCGTTACTGTTCAGAAGATAAGTAATAGGTAGGGATGACAGGATTCGAACCCGTGACATTTTGTACCCAAAACAAACGCGCTACCAAGCTGCGCTACATCCCTTTCAATTGGTCTACAGTGTCATTGTAGAGAATCCCTGTTTTGTTTTCCATATCTTTATTTCTTCCATTGATATACACAAATATCTTGTCATTTCTTCTTTTTGGTCTCATATAACATATAATTATATTAAAAATAGTAAAAGACTTCTATTTTCTATTCTATTTCTATTATATTAAAGTATGAAATAAATATGAGACCCTGTAAAAAATGACTATTTTTCGAGAATTTCTGGCCTAAAGGGGCCTATTTGTTTCTTTTAAGATTCGGAAAAGTACGATCTATTTTGTACATTTCAACTTGAATTATAGGAATTCCGCGTACAAATACAAGCGGTCAATCATTAAGTACATATACACATCTGGTTATATATGTATTAGCATTATGTATTAGAAATAATAAAGAAGGAGGAGAATTTAAAATGCGAGATCTAAAAACATATCTCTCCGTGGCACCGGTAGTAAGTACTCTATGGTTCGGGTCTTTAGCAGGTTTATTGATAGAGATCAATCGTTTTTTTCCGGATGCGTTGATATTCCCCTTTTTTTCATTCTAGTTATTGATATGGTAGGGGGGGAAGAGGATTAGAGATAGAATCAAATATCTGTAACTAATCCCTTCCCTTCTTTTTTTTTCGAATATACGTTAGAAAAACAAAAAGGGGATTCCCCCTCGGTGAAACTAGTAATTCGGGCCAGGCTCAAATTTAAATAAAATTAATAAAAAATAGAGTAAAATGTGATGGTTGGGGCAACAATATCATACAAGATACTTAAATAAAAATTAAATGCTGTACGGCAATTTAAAATTCTAAATAATATAGTTAGAAATCATTATATTACTTACTTATTAATATATTGTTATTATTACTATATTGATTTATATTGATTTATTGCAACGAAACCTTTCTTTCATAATTCGATTTCGAGTTACCTGTTTTTTTTGTTCCTTTCTTCTTCCTCGTTTCGGATCGGAAAATCAAAGAGTTGAATGAATCAAAAACCAAAGGAGGCTCATGGCCAAGGGTAAAGATGTCCGAGTAACGGTGATTTTGGAATGTACCAGTTGTGTTCGAAATCGTGTTAATAAGGAATCAACGGGCATTTCCAGATATATTACTCAAAAGAATCGACATAATACGCCTAGTCGATTGGAATTGAGAAAATTCTGTCCCTGTTGTTACAAACATACGATTCACGGGGAGATAAAGAAATAGATCGAACCGTTCACTCGTGTGTCAGTCTTCCGTTCCAAGGAAGATCAAAAATGACATATTAGATATATCTAATATATAACAATATATAATATATATTAATTTTAATATAAACAAACCAAATCCTATTTCGATCAGATCAACCGTGATGGAGAATTAAGAAATAGGATTAGGATCTTTTCTTTAGGATAAGGAATAAACAAACCATGGATAAATCCAAGCGAATCTTTCTTAAATCCAAGCGATCTTTTCGTAGGCGTTTGCCTCCGATCCAATCGGGGGATCGAATTGATTATAGAAACATGAGTTTAATTAGTCGATTTATTAGCGAACAAGGAAAAATATTATCTAGACGGGTGAATCGATTGACCTTAAAACAACAACGATTAATTACTATTGCTATAAAACAAGCTCGTATTTTATCTCCGTTACCTTTTCTTAATAATGAGAAACAATTTGAAAGAAGCGAGTCAACCGCTAGAACTACTGGTCTTAGAACCAGAAAAAAATAGGCTGACTCTTGAATTGAATCAAAAAAAATCCCAATCCAAACTCAAATGTGGATTGACGCTTTTTTTTTTCTAAAAATAGGAAATCCAGATTTGATTGTCGTGTCGTTTGAAAAAAAAAAAAAAAAAATTGGGGAAGAATAGAAGAATAAGAAATATTTTTTATTCAACATGTTTCTTCATTTTCATTTTGACGACTTTTTCATATTTTATCATACTAATTTCTACTCTACCTTCCCAGAGTTCATTCTCCAGGGAACTCCATTTAAACCATTCCAACGGATTCCCTTCACTCTCTTTATTTTATGATCTCATTGGAAATCATATAAAGACAACTCTTATTTAATATAGCTATTTGTGCAAGTATTTTACGATTAAGAAGCAATTGTTTCTTGTACAGATTGTGTATTAACTTACTATAACTAAAGTATACTTTATTGTCTCGAATTACTGCATTTATACGAGTAATCCACAAACGACGAAAATCTCTCTTTTGTCTACCCCTATCCCGATGAGCCGAAACCAAAGCTCTTATTTTCTGTTGAGTAATAGTCCGAGTAAGTCTTGAATGAGCCCCTCGAAAAGTTGATGCAAATAAACGGATTTTTGTTCTACGTCTTCGAGCTATATACCCTCGTTTAATTCTGGTCATTGAATAAATGAAACTTTGATGAATAACTAATTGATTTCCTTTCTTTCAGTTATTCCCTTCCCGTGTCCTAGTCTATTAATAACAAAACGGATTCTTCCAATGTATAAAATAAAAATTCCAATGGCTTTTGCTACTCTAACCTTCCCGACCACGATTTTTTTCTAGGCATTTCGCCTAGAAATCAAAATTGTATTGATACTAGGTATCAAAAACACATAGTAAATAAAAAAGTAATAAATAAAAATGGATTATAGTGGGTTCCATCGTTTCTATGGTTACTTCTTAAACGGCGAGGTCCTCTCTATACACCGGAGCCCTTCCTTCATTTAATCAATGTTATTGTTAACTTGTACAGTTCACGCCCTTTGGCTCTACCCATAATTATCTAGTACTAGGTCTTTCACAACGAGATCTATTTATACAGTAACGGTATTTAATTATGAAGATTTGCTGAGTAGCTGACCCTGTTAGTCCGTTCTTGCAAGAATAAGGCCTAAAATTTTGACTTTTTAAAATAAGATTTCCCCTGCTTAATGAATACCATTTGCTATCAATGGGGAATCCTTTCTCATCTTAAATTTTAAATTGAGGTGATTGGATTTGCACCAACGGGAACCATACATTTGATACCCCAATCGAAGGATAGATCTTTTTTTAAGATATTGAATATTCAATGGAGTTCGTCCATTCTATTCTATCCTACTCACTGGTACGGATCGGTGATACTGGATCAATTGTTTTCTTTCTTTTGTCCTAGTCCATGGTCTGAACGAGTCGCACATACACCCTAGTACATGTTCCTCGTCGCTGAGGACATCCTCCAAGAGCGGGGGATTTCGTGACATTTCTGATTGGCTGTCTTGTGTTTCTAATAAGTTGTTTAATAGTTGGCATGTTGAATCATATATATAATGTGCTGGTTTAGATCGATCTTAACCGGATGCTTAGGAATTCTTTATTTTTTTTTTTTTTTTTTTTCTATATTTTTAATTTCTATATTTTCTATATTAAGAAATTAATAAATAGAATATTAAATCCGGTAAGAAGATAAAATACCAAATCACGAATTCATGTGAAATCCTTGTTCTTTTTCTTTTTTATTCAGTCGCTACAAGATCAACAATTCCATGAGCTTGGGCTTCTGTTGCTGACATAAAAACATCTCTTTCCATGTCTTCGGATACAACCCATAGGGGTTTGCCTGTCCTTTGTGCATAAACCCTTGTGATGGTTTCGCGCAGCTTCAGCAGCTCTTCCGCTTCCAGGACAAATTCTCCCGTCTGTGCCTCGTAAAAAGAACTAGCAGGTTGATGGATCATTACCCTGATAATATATGATATAACATAAAAAATGTTTCTTCTATCTCGCATGATGAAAGTGAGGAGATAAAGAATAATCAAAAAGATATAATTGAACAACCGTACAGGCATCTTTTGCGCATTGCATACGGCTCTATAATGGAATTCGCTTTTTTTACCTTACCTTACTTACATCGAAGAAATAGAAAATAAATGATAGGGTCTATCAGACTCGGGTTGGTAAATGATCCAATAACCATCCTTCCTTTTGTAGTAGTTCAAAAATACTATAAAAATACTATGATGGTTCCGTTGCTTTATATATTTATTTCATCTGTTATTTAGCAATCCCAAAGTTTCTTTTTTTTTTTCAAATAAAAAAACAAGATTTATTTTCATATTCTTTCATAACCTAAAAATTGTTAAGATTAAGAGCCCCTGCTGTGAAAACAAAAAAGTTTGTGACGCTGAAATAGGCCTCCCGATAGATTGGCTAAAATCGAAAATTCCTTTTTATCTCATACTACTCTTTCGATACGTAATCTAAGGGTTTAAAAAAAATTTCTCATATCGAATTCGAAGTGCCATGCTATTATTACTTAATATTCATATAGTGCGAAGGCATAGTTTTCTTTTTTTCTCTCAAATCAAATAAAAAACTCATTGGCGCCGAGCGTGAGGGAATGCTAGACGTTTGGTAATTTCCCCTCCAACAAGAATAAAAGATCCCATCGAAGCGGCTAATCCCATGCATATTGTCTGTATATCTGGTCGCACAAATTGCATAGTATCATAAATAGCTACTCCGGGTATTACCCATCCGCCAGGAGAGTTTATAAACAAATACAGATCTTTGGTATCATCCTCTATGCTGAGATATACCATAAGACCAATAAGTTGATTCGAGATCTCGCTATCAACCCCTTGGCCTAAAAAAAGTAATCTTTCTCGATAAAGTCGGTTGATTGGGATAAAACGATATCCCTTAGAAACCGTACATGCACCTTTTGATGCATACGGTTCAACAAAAATCATGAAAAAAAGGAATCAATGTGTAGATTCTAGCTTTTTTTTTCCTAACAGGTTTTTTTAACTTATAAAATGGACTTTTCTTTCATTTTTCAAGAAAGATGAGTTTTGGCCTGTTTTGTTTATCTAAAAAAAAAATTGCTAAACTTATCTGACTAACTTCTCATTGATGTATTGTTTCATCGAGATACAATCTAAATCGCGATGTAATTTTCTTGTTCCTGACTGGGCTTCTTCAATTTTTTTAGGTTTATGCTCTACTCCGAGTAAAGATCCGCCCGATTTGGATTTGTACATATAGGACAAATGCCCCAATACCACGTCCTTTTGCTATGACTTCTCCATTTTTATTTTATTTTTTTTTTTTTTCAATTTATTTCATGTCTTCCAACAAATATTCAACGCATTTATCATATTACTCGACTGATTAACAGTTTGAGATCACTTCTATTTCTAAATATCTAAATAAATAGAAATAACTAAAATATTATATAAATATGATATTAAGTCGTAATCATAAATATATTTATTACCAATTGGTTTTCTTTCTAAACGGAGCCTGGATACTTCATTTGATTGGTCTAACCAAGCCAACCATAAATTATTCTAATTGATAATATTAGTCCGTATACCCTCCCTAAAAAATGGATCTAATTGCACTTCACGCTCCAAATTTTTGATAATTGAATCAATCTTTCTCGGGCGAAAGAGGGGATATCTCGATCGGGGAAGAGAACGGGGAAATACCGTATGCCCAATATATCTGACAAGTCGCACTATACGTCAATCCACAATGCATCTTCCTCTCCAGGACTTCGAAAAGGTACTCTTGGAACACCAATAGGCATTAAATAAAAGAAAAATTAAGTACTATATCTCACTTTGATGTGAAAGCGTAACAGTGGGTTTAGTGGCCTAATACTATTGATTTTATTATCCTATTTTCTCCATAGATTGACTAAGTTCATAAAAAAAGAAGACAAAATGAATAAAGGAAAATTCTTACAAATGAGTCCTTTGAATGATGAACAAATATATATATATTCACTCATATAAAATGGTATCAACCCCCTTACCATTGCGTATTGTTACTTATCGGGTGTAGAATAGATCTGCTTCTTTTTGTTCCTACGAACAAAATAGTTTGATTATTACTAAAAGTAATTATTACGAAAAGCATCAAACAAATATTAATCCTTTCCCCGAGAGAATCCCCTAAAAAAGGGGTCTATAGCATAGCTTTTTCCAATGCAATAAAGTTACATTGTGTCTATTTTTCGTTGATAAAGGGGTATTTCCATGGGTTTGCCTTGGTATCGTGTTCATACCGTCGTATTGAATGATCCCGGTCGTTTGATTTCTGTCCATATAATGCATACAGCTCTGGTTGCTGGTTGGGCCGGTTCGATGGCTCTATACGAATTAGCCGTTTTTGATCCCTCTGATCCTGTTCTTGATCCAATGTGGAGACAGGGTATGTTCGTTATACCCTTCATGACTCGTTTAGGAATAACGAATTCATGGGGCGGTTGGAGTATTACAGGGGGGACTGTAACGAATCCGGGTATTTGGAGTTACGAAGGTGTGGCCGGGGCACATATTGTGTTTTCTGGCTTGTGTTTTTTGGCAGCTATCTGGCATTGGGTGTATTGGGATCTAGAAATATTTACTGATGAACGTACAGGAAAACCCTCTTTGGATTTGCCTAAGATCTTTGGAATTCATTTATTTCTCTCAGGGGTGGCTTGCTTTGGTTTTGGTGCATTTCATGTAACAGGATTGTATGGTCCTGGAATATGGGTGTCCGATCCTTATGGACTAACCGGAAGGGTACAGGCCGTAAATCCAGCGTGGGGTGTGGAGGGTTTTGATCCTTTTGTTCCGGGAGGAATAGCTTCTCATCATATTGCAGCAGGGACCTTAGGTATATTGGCAGGTCTATTTCATCTTAGTGTTCGTCCACCCCAACGCCTATACAAAGGATTACGTATGGGAAATATTGAAACCGTCCTTTCCAGTAGTATTGCTGCTGTCTTTTTTGCAGCTTTTGTAGTTGCTGGAACTATGTGGTATGGTTCAGCAACTACCCCGATTGAATTGTTTGGTCCCACGCGCTATCAATGGGATCAAGGATATTTCCAACAAGAAATATATCGAAGAATTGGTGCTGGCTTAGCCGAAAATCAAAGTTTATCCGAAGCTTGGTCTAAAATTCCTGAAAAACTAGCTTTTTATGATTACATCGGCAATAATCCGGCAAAAGGGGGATTATTCAGAGCGGGCTCAATGGACAACGGGGATGGAATAGCTGTTGGGTGGTTAGGACATCCTATCTTTAGAGATAAAGAGGGGCATGAACTTTTTGTACGTCGTATGCCGACGTTTTTTGAAACATTTCCAGTTGTTTTGGTCGACGGGGACGGAATTGTTAGAGCCGATGTTCCTTTTAGAAGGGCAGAATCAAAATATAGTGTCGAACAAGTAGGTGTAACTGTTGAGTTCTATGGCGGCGAACTGAATGGAGTCAGTTATAGCGACCCTGCTACTGTGAAAAAATATGCTAGACGTGCTCAATTGGGTGAAATTTTTGAATTAGACCGTGCTACTTTGAAATCCGATGGTGTTTTTCGTAGCAGTCCAAGGGGTTGGTTTACCTTTGGGCATGCTTCGTTTGCTTTGCTCTTCTTCTTCGGACACATTTGGCATGGTGCTAGAACCTTGTTTAGAGATGTTTTTGCTGGTATTGATCCGGATTTAGATGCTCAAGTGGAATTTGGAGCATTCCAAAAACTTGGAGATCCAACTACACGAAGACAGGTAGTTTGATACAATATTGCTTTGTTACTTTTCGTTTTTATTTTATTTGACTGACTATAGGTTGGGGTACCGGATAAATCTTGATTTGACATTTGACTCGCTGCCTTTTCTTTGACTTTTGTTCTTTCTTTATCCGGGAGACGGTCCAAAATAAACAGGTATGGAAGCTATAATTGTAAACCACGATCGAATCTATGGAAGCATTGGTTTATACATTCCTTTTAGTCTCAACTCTAGGAATAATTTTTTTCGCTATCTTTTTTCGCGAACCGCCTAAAGTTCCAACTAAAAAGTAAAAGGGTGAAATGATTTTTCATTATCTCAATTGAAAGTAATGATCCTCCCACTATTGGGAGGATCATTACTTCGACTAGTCCCCGTGTTCCTCGAATGGATCTCTTAGTTGTTGAGAGGGTTGCCCAAACGCAGTATATAAGGCGTACCCAGTAAAACTTACAAGTAAACCAGATAAAAAGATGGCGACTAGGGTTGCTGTTTCCATTATTATATAGTTTTAAGACATTATGTAGTTTTAAGACCACAATGGATCTATGATAAGATCATTTATTTACAACGGAATGGTATACAAAGTCAACAGATCTTAATGAATATAAAATATTATGGCTACACAAACCGTTGAGGGTAGTTCTAGATCTGGCCGCCCAAAACGAACTAATGCCGGGAGTTTATTGAAACCATTGAATTCAGAATATGGTAAAGTAGCTCCTGGTTGGGGAACTACTCCTTTGATGGGTCTTGCAATGGCTCTATTTGCAGTATTTCTATCTATTATTTTGGAGATTTATAATTCTTCCATTTTACTGGATGGAATTTCAATGAATTAGATTTACAAGAACCATTAACTAGCTTTTTCAATCCAAAGTGAAGCGTTTAGTTTTCTGATTTTTATCCCATTCTATTTTGGTAGTTCGACCGTGGAATTTCTTTTTTTCTGTATTTCCGGAATATGAGTGTGTGACTTGGTATAATTGATCCTATGGCTAGTACAGAGAATAGATCTGTCATCTTGATAGAGATGGTTTTACTTCGTCGGATATTCGTTTTAGTATCTGGAGCACGGAATATATGAAATAGATTACTATAGATTACTAAAGTATTAGAACTATGATTCATACTTAATAGTCAGACCTCGTGGCCGGACTTCAAAAAATTTTTAAAAGAGTTAGAAGTTCTAAATAGAAAGATTTTTATTCTTTCAAACTTCCGTTTATGCTTATTTTGATCAAAGGACAAAGATTTCTTTTGATTTTTCGTCATTAGATCTAGTCATTGAATAAGTGATGATCCAACGGTTCTTAACTCAGGGAATTTTGGGACTTAGTTTGAGAAGGTTTTATTGAATCATCGTGGTTCTAGTATGAATCTGAGGTTTTAATTGATTCATAGGGTCTTAACAAGAGAATTCCTATCAATAAAAAAAAAACAGCAGTAAAGCCGCATTACACATAAATAACAACAAAGAAAATAGGTAAATAGAAGATTCAAGAGGCCTATAACGATCAATATAGAGACGAATGAGCCGACTTGATTTTTTGGCATTATAACCACAAAGAATAGTTTTCGGGTTTTTATTCTTTCATATCTTAAGAAAAAATGGAATCATAGAATTAATAAAATTGAAACTTTCTATTCCACACATCCGTTAGAACTATAGTATTGGGGTGTTTCTGTTTGAGCCGTACGAGATGAAATTTTCATATACGGTTCTCGGGGGGGGTCTCCTTGGTTTACCTATCTCAATAAAATCTATGATTGGTTCGAAGAACGTCTTGAGATTCAGGCAATTGCAGATGATATAACTAGTAAATATGTTCCTCCTCACGTCAACATATTTTATTGTCTAGGAGGAATTACGCTTACTTGTTTTTTAGTACAAGTAGCTACGGGGTTTGCTATGACTTTTTATTATCGTCCGACCGTTACAGAGGCTTTTGCTTCTGTTCAATATATAATGACTGAAGTTAACTTTGGTTGGTTAATCCGATCAGTTCATCGATGGTCGGCAAGTATGATGGTCCTAATGATGATTCTGCACGTATTTCGTGTGTATCTCACCGGTGGTTTTAAAAAACCTCGTGAATTGACTTGGGTTACAGGTGTGGTTTTGGGTGTATTAACCGCATCTTTTGGTGTAACTGGTTATTCCTTACCTTGGGACCAAATTGGTTATTGGGCAGTAAAAATTGTAACGGGCGTGCCTGATGCTATTCCTGTAATAGGATCGCCCCTGGTAGAGTTATTACGCGGAAGTGCTAGTGTGGGACAATCCACTTTGACCCGTTTTTATAGTTTACACACTTTTGTATTACCTCTTCTTACTGCCGTATTTATGTTAATGCATTTCCCAATGATACGTAAACAAGGTATTTCGGGCCCTTTATAAGGAAGACTCTATACCATTAATATTTTGACTCAATCATTTATCACTTGGGGTAGGAACAACAGTATTTCATTGCTACAAATATGGATTATTGAAAAAAATAAGACATGTATTTGGATATTTCTCTTCAACTCTACAAAAATCTATATTTTTGACACTTATAGTTGAAGCGAATTCTCCGAAGATAAAATGGATTATGGGAGTGTGTGACTTGAACTATTGATCGGGCCGTGCAGATATATGTCTTTATCTGCCACATTTGAATTTACAACAAAAATGTGTCTTTGTTCCAACCATCGCGTAAGCCCCATACAGAGGATAGGCTGGTTCGTTTGAAGAGAATCCTTTCTATGATCAGACCCGGTCGTGTCGTATATGATATGAACTGGCTCCGTAAGATCCAGTAGAATAAGTGATTGGCATAATCCAGATTATGCTTTATCTATTGCACTTACTAAATAGTATAGAAATGTATTCATTTCCTCTGCATTGACTCGATTTATGTATGATACTA